GAGGCTATTCCTCCCGGAACAAAAGGATCAAAACCTTCCACGCCCCACGCGGGATTTACAGATTGTACTTTTCCAGTTAGTCCATAAGGATCGGACACCCATATTCCAGGACCGTACAAGCCTGTTACATGAAATGCGCCAAACCCGAAGCAAGCCACCCCTGAGAGAAATAAATGAATTCCAAAGATCTTGGGCAAATCCAAAGAAGGTTTTCCTGTACGTTCATCACAAAATATTTCTAGATCCCAATAAACCCAATGCCAGATAGCTGCCAAGAAGCACAAGCCAGAAAACACAATATGTGCCCCGGCCACACCTTCGTAACTCCAAATACCCGGATTCGTTATAGTACCTCCTGTGATACTCCAACCGCCCCATGAATTGGTTATTCCTAAACGAGTCATGAAGGGTATAACGAACATACCTTGTCTCCACATTGGATCAAGAACCGGGTCAGAGGGATCAAAAACTGCTAATTCATATAGAGCCATCGAACCAGCCCAACCAGCAACTAGAGCTGTATGCATTATATGAACAGAAAGCAACCGACCGGGATCATTCAATACGACGGTATGAACACGATACCAAGGCAAACCCATGGAAATACCCCTTTATCAAAGAAAAATAGACACTATGTAACTTTATCGCATTGGAAATTATAGCCCTCCCCTTTTCACTTTTCAGCGGATTATATCGGAGCAAGGGTTAATATTTATTTCATTCTGTTGGTAATATATAGAACAATTCTGTTCGTAGGAACAAAGAGAAGCAGATCTATTCTATACCCGATAAGTACCAATACGCAATGGGGGTTGGTCCCATTTTCTATGAGCGAATGTATAGATCATTGTTCATCATTCGAACGACCCATTTGTAATAATTTTACTTTATTCATTCTGTCTTCCTCTATGAACTTTTCCACTCTATGGATAAAATCTGATAAACGGCAATATTATGAAGACAATAAATCCATTGTTACGTTTCCACATCAAAGTGAAGTATAGTACTTAACTCTTTATTTGTTCATTTTATGCCTATTGGTGTTCCAAAAGTACCTTTTCGGAGTCCTGGAGAGGAAGATGCGGTTTGGGTTGACGTATAGTGCGACTTGTCAGACATATTGGGTCATATGGGATTTCCCCGTTCTCTCCCCCGATCGAGATATCCTCTGTTTCGCCCAAGAAAGATTGATTGAACCATCAATAATTTGGAGCGTGAAGTGCAATTAGATCAATTTATTTTGGGGATCAATATTAATATTATTAATTAGAATAATTTATGGTTGGCTCGGTTGGACCAATAAAATGAAGTATCCAGGCTCCGTTCAGAAAATACCCACTTGTATCATAAAATGTATGATTACTTTTTGTATCATAAATGATTCTTATTTATAACATATGAGCGATATCAAACTGCTAATCAATTGAGTAATACGATAAGTACGTCAAATATTTGGCAGAAGACAGGAAATAAATTGAAAAAAAAAAAGAAGTCGTAGCAAAAAAGTGGTATTGGTAGCATTTGTCCTATATGTGCAAATCCAAATCGGGCAGATCTTTATCCGGAGTAGAGCATAAACCTAAAAGAATTGAAGAGGACCATTCTGGAACAAGAAAATGACATCGCGATTTGGATTGGATTTCGATGAAACAATACATCAATGAGAGGTTAGTTCGAAAAGTTTAGTGAATTCTTTTTTTTTTTCGCAATTTTGATTTTTTGAACCGTATGCATCCAAAGGTGCATGTACGGTTCCTAAGGGATACCATTTTTTTGTCCTAATCAACCGACTTCATCGAGAAAGATTACTTTTTTTAGGCCAAGACGTTGATAGCGAGATCTCGAATCAACTTATTGGTCTCATGGTATATCTCAGTATAGAAGATGATACCAGGGATCTGTATTTGTTTATAAACTCTCCCGGCGGATGGGTAATACCCGGAATCGCTATTTATGATACTATTCAATTTGTGCCACCCGATGTACATACAATATGCATGGGATTAGCCGCTTCAATGGGATCTTTTATCCTGGTTGGAGGAGAAATTACCAAACGTCTAGCATTCCCTCACGCTTGGCGCCAATGAGTTTTTTATTTGAGAGAAAGAAGAAAACTATGCCTTCGCGATAATGGAATATGAATAATTAAGTAATAATAGCATGGCACTTTGAATTCGATATAAGCAAACCCTTATTTTATTGTTTTTTCATAACATGAGATTATGTATCGAGAGAGTAGTATGATATAAAGAGTATTTCCGATTTGATCTTATCTATCGGGGGTCATTTCAGCGTCACAAACTTTTTTGTTTTCACATTTTCACACCGGAAGTCTCTTAACAATATTTATGTTATGAAAGAGTACGAAAATAAAAAGAAAAAGATAATTTTTTCTTTATTTGATCGGATCAAAAAGAAACTTTGGGATTGCTGAATCACAGACGAGATAAATATATAAAGCAACGGAACCATCATAGTATTTTTTAACTCCTCCGAAAGG